AAGTGGTAATATATCTATTTTATATCAGAAAGGATTCCTATTTTTAAAGCAATCTTTTTTTTTGTAAGTAGAAGTTATTTCAAACTCTTATGTTAATCAATCGAGTAATATGCATGAAGCCGTCAACTCTTTTACGGAATGTGTGAATTGAAAAAAGAAGGAATAACAAAAAGAAGTGGTAATGGGAGCATTTGTACTATATGTCCAAATCAAAATTGGGCGGATCTTTACCCGGAGTAGAGCATAAACCTAAAAAGATTAAAGAGGCCCATTGAAGAACAAGAAAATGACATCGTGATTTAGATTGAATCTCGATGAAACAATTCATCAATGAAAAGTAAATTGGATAAGTTTAATTCTTTTATATATATTATATATATTATTTATATATTATTTTTATTATATATATTTATATATATTATTATATATATATTATATATTATTTTTATTATATATTTATATAAGGAAAGGAAGACAATTATTTTTATTATATATTTATATAAGGAAAGGAAGACAAACTCATATTTAGTGAAAAATAAAAGAAAATCTTTTTATTAGAAGTTAGAAAGAGCTTGCTATGAAAAAATAAAAAGTATTGGAATCTACACATTGATTTTTTTTGAACCGTATGCGTCAAAAGGCGCCTGTACGGTTTCGAGGGGATACAATTTGACCCTAATCAACCGACTTTATCGAGAAAGATTACTTTTTTTAGGTCAAGAGGTTGATAGTGAGATCTCAAATCAACTTATTGGTCTTATGATATATCTCAGTATCGAGGATGATACCAAAGATCTGTATTTGTTTATAAACTCTCCTGGCGGATGGGTAATACCGGGGGTCGCTCTTTATGATACTATGCAATTTGTGCAACCAGATGTACATACAATATGCATGGGATCAGCCGCTTCAATGGGATCTTTTATCCTGGTAGGAGGAGAAATTACCAAACGTCTAGCATTCCCTCACGCTTGGCGCCAATGAGGCTTTTATTTGAGAGAAAAAAGAAGACTATGCCTTCGCCATATGAAATATGAATATTAAGTAATAATAGCATGGCACTTTGAATTCGATATAAAAAATTCTGTTTTCAAAACATTAGATTATGTATCGAGAGAGTAATATGAGAAAAAGGTATTTCCTATTTTATTATCGGAAGTCCAGTTCAGCGTCACAAACTTTTTTTCACACCAGAGGTCTCTTAACAATATTATAGTATAGAGCGAAAAAAAAAAGATTCTTTTTTCCTTAGTTTATTTGATCAAAAAAGCAACTTTGGGATTGCTGAATGACAGACAAATCACAGACAAAAAAATATAATAAATATATAAAGCAACGGAGCCATCATAGTATTTTTGAATTCCTCCGAAAGGAAGGGTGGTAAGTTGATCATTTACCGAGCGGGGTCTAATTGATCCTATTTTTTCAAGGTAAGGGTCAATTTTATTGTAGAGCCGTATGCAATGCATAATGCCCGTACGGTTGTTCGATTCTATCTTTTTTCTTGTTATTCTTTTATCTTTCTTTTATCTTCCCCTCATCGTGCCAAATCGAGAAACTTTTTATTATCTTATATCATCAGGGTAATGATCCATCAACCCGCTGGTTCTTTTTCTGAAGTAGCGACGGGAGAATTCATCCTGGAAGTGGGAGAACTGCTGAAACTACGTGAAACCCTGACAAGGGTTTATGTACAAAGAACGGGCAAACCTTTATGGGTTGTATCCGAAGACATGGAAAGAGATGTTTTTATGTCAGCAACAGAAGCCCAAGCTTATGGAATTGTTGATCTTGTAGCGGTTGAATGAGAATAGCCTTTATTTCAATATTTCAATTTCACGTCAAGCCGTGATTGAAAATTTACCCTGCCGAGTTTAATATTCTATGATTTTGATTTTTATTTAGTATTGTAATGTAATTCATAATCATTCGGTTAGGATTGATCTAAACCAGTCCATTATGTATATGATTCAACATGCCAACGATTAAACAACTTATTAGAAATACAAGACAGCCAATTAGAAATGTCACAAAATCCCCCGCGCTTCGGGGATGCCCTCAGCGTCGAGGAACATGTACTAGGGTGTATGTGCGACTCGTTCAGATCATGAACTAGAACAAAGGAAATAGAACAATGTTCAAATATCAATGATCAAATAGGATAGAACGGAAAAACAAACTACATTTCCTATCTAAAAATAAGAAAATGGATGATATCCCTTTTATTGTGTATGAAATTTATGGTTTCTATTGGTGTAAAACCACTCACCTCAATTCAAGATGAGAAGCAATTCTCCATTGGTAGCAAATGGTTATCCATTAAGCGGAGGAAATCTTAGTTAAACTAGACGCCTCTTGCAAGAACGGACTAACAGGGTCAGCTACCCAGCCAACTTTCATAATTAAATACCGTTACTGTATAGGTAGAGCTCGTTGTGAAAGACCTATTACTGGATAATTCATGGGTAGAGCCGAAGAATGTGAACTATACAAGTTAGCA